ATGCGATGATTCTTCTCCACAAACCACAAAGATATTGGTACGCTTTACTTAGTTTTTGGTATTTGAGCCGGTTTAGTAGGAACAGGCCTCAGGTTATTAATTCGTGCTGAACTAAGTCAACCCGGAACCTTACTTGGTGATGACCAGCTATATAACGTAGTTGTGACTGCCCATGCATTCATTATAATTTTCTTTTTAGTAATACCCTTAATGATCGGAGGATTTGGAAACTGATTAGTCCCTTTAATGTTGGGGGCCCCAGACATAGCTTTTCCTCGAATAAATAACATAAGATTCTGACTTCTACCTCCTTCATTAACGCTTCTACTAACTTCGGCAGCAGTAGAAAGTGGGGTGGGTACGGGCTGAACTGTCTATCCGCCCCTGTCTGATAATGTTGCCCATGCCGGAGCAAGTGTTGATTTAGCGATTTTCTCCCTTCACCTAGCCGGTGCCTCATCGATCATAGGCGCTGTAAATTTTATTACAACAATTATAAATATGCGCTGAGAAGGAATAACATACGAACGACTACCCTTATTTGTTTGATCTGTTTTCGTTACTGCAGTTCTACTCCTCCTATCTATACCAGTCTTAGCCGGAGCAATTACGATGCTTTTAACAGACCGTAATTTTAACACTTCCTTTTTCGACCCAGCAGGAGGGGGAGACCCCATCCTTTACCAACATTTATTCTGGTTTTTCGGACACCCAGAGGTGTACATTTTAATTTTACCAGGATTTGGTATAATTTCACACGTAGTGGCCCACTACTCGACTAAGCGGGAGGTGTTCGGATCTTTAGGTATAATCTATGCTATAATCGCCATTGGTGTGCTGGGTTTCATTGTTTGAGCCCACCACATATTTACGGTAGGAATAGACGTAGACACACGTGCCTATTTTACCGCCGCCACAATAATTATTGCCGTACCAACAGGAATTAAAGTCTTTAGTTGACTAGCAACTATACACGGAGCCAAAATCCAATATCGAGCGCCAATATTATGAGCTATAGGTTTTATTTTCTTATTCACAGTAGGCGGTCTGACGGGGATTGTACTGGCAAATGCATCTTTAGATCTTATGCTCCACGACACTTATTATGTCGTAGCCCACTTTCATTATGTTTTATCGATAGGGGCTGTGTTTGCCTTATTTGCCGCATTCACCTACTGGTTCCCCCTAATCGCAGGATTAACGCTTCACGCCCGATGAATAAAAGCACAATTCTTCATTATATTTACAGGAGTTAATCTAACATTTTTTCCGCAGCACTTTTTAGGTTTAAGTGGGATACCGCGGCGCTACTCAGACTACCCAGATTCCTACACCAAGTGAAATATGGTGTCATCCTTCGGATCTATGGTTTCTTTTGTTTCAGTTTTATACTTTATATTTATTGTCTGAGAAGCTTTCGCATCACAACGAAGAATCACTAGACCACTCAATATAAGTACATCATTGGAGTGAGATGACCTTCTCCCACTGGACTTCCACAACCCGGATGAAACAGGAGCATTAATGCTCCCCCTTAAATAATACCCATCCTTAGCTAATACAGCACTCAATTTAAAATAAATTATATGATATATGGCCCAATGAGGACAACTAGGATTTCAAGACGCCGCTTCTCCATTAATAGAAGAAATTTTATTTTTCCACGATCATACCTTAGTGCTGTTAGCCCTTCTTACATCATTCTTGGGGTGTTTTTCCCTTAACATGTTAATAAACCGTTATACGCTCCGTTTCGTCACTCACGGACAAGAGTTAGAAACAGTTTGAACAAGCCTCCCTATTGTAGTACTTCTATTCCTAGCAATACCGTCCCTCCGTCTCCTATATATCTCTGATGAAGTTAGTACGCCAGAAATAACAATTAAAAGGCTCGGCCACCAATGATACTGAAGCTATGAATACTCAGACTTCAAAGACGTAGAGTTCGACTCATACATGATCCCAACAGATGACCTAACTAGCGGTCACTATCGACTTTTGGATGTAGACCACCGTGCTGTAGTTCCGACTGACACTTCAGTACGCGTTCTAGTAGCATCTGCAGACGTAATCCACTCCTGAGCAGTCCCATCTCTAGGTGTAAAAGCAGACGCTGTCCCGGGGCGCCTAAACCAACTAAGCTTCCTTATCTCGCGACCTGGAATTTACTACGGCCAGTGCTCAGAGATTTGTGGGGCAAATCACTCCTTTATACCAATTGTCCTCGAAGCTATTACCCCAAACCACTTCTTAGAATGAGTCAATAAAATAGCCCAATTAACATAGCCACACAAATGATCTATTAATTAAACCCTATTAAACCTTTTAGATGAGGAGAATTAGTTAATACTATAATCCAGGCTTGTCAAGCCTGAGTTGCTGCCAAAGCAGCATTTTCCGCATGCCTCAGTTAGCACCCGTAAACTGATTATTTCTCTTCGTCCTGTTCTGATTTATTGTGGTATTAGGCTCTTCCCTGATCTGATGATCCTTCAAAACCGAATATAGGTTGACCGGGTCAACGACCTCAGGCCCAGACAACTCTGTTAAAACTAACCCTACAAAATCGTGAAACTGATAGTCTGCATATTTTCCGCCCATCTACACAACACTAAATATTAAGCACTTAATAAAAGAATGCTAGTAGACATTTTCTCCTCATTTGACGACCATAACTTAGTATTTATATCCTTCTATTTGCTCATATGACTTTGTACGCTAACAGTTATTGCCCTATTTAATATAAGTTTCTGGGTTGCCCCAACGCGGTGATCTTTTTTACTAAACGCCCCAAAAGCAGTCATTACTTCCCAGCTAATACGATCATTTGGAATTAAACTAGGGGGATTTATTAACATTGTTTCTGCCTTATTTCTCCTACTAATCCTATTAAACCTTACAGGATTAATCCCATATGTTTTTAGTGTAACAAGACATTTGGCTGTCAGATTTTCTCTGGGGTTCCCTCTCTGATTATCTCTAATTATCACTGGGGCGGCCTTCAACCCGTCGTCAACAGCCGCCAGGCTACTTCCGGGGGGTGCACCGGCCGCATTAAACCCATTTTTAGTGCTAGTAGAAACCGTTAGTTTATGCGTTCGCCCAATTACCTTGTCAATCCGGTTGGTAGCAAACATAACCGCCGGCCATATTATCTTAGGTTTATTAGGAACTTATTTAAGATCTGGTTTATTTGTTTACCCTACAATAGCAGTAGCCACCCTAATCTTCATCCAAGTGTTTTATTTCATATTCGAAATTGGTGTTGCACTAATCCAGGCATACATTTTCTCCCTTTTAATTACCTTGTACTCTGATGATCACCCCAATTAATTTTCGCATAAATTAACATAACAATTAATTAACTAATAGACATATTTGCCCCGAGAGGCTAACCTCACCTCAGCATCTTCAGTGCTATGCTCTTCAAATTAAGCTATCAAAGCAGCCGTAGACGCGCCTACAACTTTAATATAACACCACCAACATTGCAAATAACGCAAAAGACAGTAGTATCATTATTAAAAATGAACTAATTAATTTAGCTTGAAATACCTGGTTTCTGCCTGAGATAGACCTCGCAACCTGAAGCACCCCCTGCCCGCCGGCCACTTCTAACCAGCCCTGATCAAGAGACTTAAAAAAATAACTTCCCATAAATAAAGGATTTCTAACTACAGGCTGAGTAGAAAGTGGGGCTAAAAACCACATTAAAGAATTAAACCTTATGAATTTATCCCCCCCTACCCGGCTAGCCGAAGGAGACTGCCAGAGCACAACAGCCAATCAACCACCTAAAAGTGTCACAAAAACTGTTAACAACTTATGTCCCATGGGCAACACCATAATACTATTAAATTCTAAAACAACTCTCTGCATAACCCTACCAATAAAAATAGTAATAACTCTCAATACAAGCACGGCCGAAGTCACTTTAATGTCTTCATCAAAATTTGAATGCATAGGTAAATGATTAGAATGTCCCCATAAAGAATAGATAGACAACCGAATCCTATAGGCAGCTGTTATCCCTGTGGCAATAAAAATTAATAGTAAAATAAGCAAATTACACGGACTGTATAATCTAGTCTCTAAAATTAAATCCTTAGAATAAAACCCACTCATAAAAGGAGCACCACACAATGCTAAATTAGCCACATTTAAACAAGATACTGTTAAAGGCATCTGCTGCCACAAATTACCAAGCTGACGTAAGTCCTGAGAGTTACTATTATTATGAATAATCGCCCCAGCACATAGAAATAACATAGCCTTAAACAATGCATGTGTATATAAATGAAACAAAGCCAGTAATGGTATCCCTAGTCCCAGTCTTATCATCATCACACCTAGTTGCCTCAAAGTAGACAAAGCAATTACTTTCTTTAAATCATATTCGTAGTTAGCACCAATCCCCGCCATTAATAAAGTTAAAACCGACACAAACAACAGCCCCACTCGAAACCCATTAAACTCCCTTAAAAAAGGATAAAAACGAATTAATAAAAATACTCCGGCAGTTACCAGAGTCGATGAATGAACCAGCGCTGACACAGGTGTTGGCGCAGCCATAGCTGCAGGAAGCCACCTCGAAAAAGGAATCTGAGCACTTTTAGTTATCCCGGCCACTACTACACAAAATACTACTAAAAAAGACAGCCTATTATCTCATATAAATAAAATATTTCAGTGCCCCTGAATTACGCAAAACCCAATAGACAATAATAATATTACATCCCCCACCCGATTTGCTAAAGCAGTTAACATTCCAGCAGACAAAGACTTAACATTCTGATAGTAAACAACTAAAGCAAAAGAAACGATACCAAGCCCGTCTCACCCAATTAATAAGGCCACTAAGTTTGGGATAAATACAAGCAAATTTATGGATAAAACAAACATTATTACAAGCCCAGTAAACCGACTCAAAAACACATCCCCCGCTATATAAGAAGAAGAAAATAACATAACACACCCAGAAATAAAACAAACCACTGCACTAAATCTCATCCCAACAGGATCTAAAATAACTGATAAAGATATGTTTGCTCTACTCGCAGAAAAAATCTCTCACTCAAGTAAAATACATTTATTTCTTAAGAAAAACCAAACAACAAAAGGAAATAAACACAAAACATAAAAAAACAACACAAAAGATCTAATTCTCGACCTCTTAATATCACGGAATCCCCAAAAAAGCTTCATTATCAGATGAAATTTCCTTTCTTCCCCAAGCCCACATCCTGGAATTTTCAAATAAACTAATCTGATACATCAGACAGACTAAATAATCCAACTACAAATTACATCAGCCTTTACAATTATGATATTAACAGGAAAATAATGAAGGAATAGTAAAAGAAAAGCCCTTCTTTTCATCCCAACAAACGGGTAAATAAACTTAGAAAAACCACCATGCTGGGTCCTCACATATAAAAACAACCTATACACAGCCGCCAAAAATCTTATTATAGCCACCGGTACTAGTAATCAAACAGAATAAAATATTACAGAAGGAAACACAAGAATCTCTCTCAATAAATTAATAGAAGGAGGGGCCGCCATATTAACCACACAAAACAAAAACCACCACAATGAAATCATCGGACACACCAGCAATATCCCCTTATTTATAACCAGCCTTCGCGTACCGGTTTTCTCATAATTATAGTTGGCTAGCGCAAAAAGAGCAGATGAACATAACCCGTGGGCAAGTATTATCCCAAGAGCAGCATGCCACCCCCAAGAACTATTAGAAAAAACACCCGCCAGCATTAACCTTATGTGACCCACAGAAGAATAAGCAATTAATGACTTTAAATCTACTTGACGAAAACAAATAACTCTGGTCACCATGCCCCCCCACAAAGCAAGACAAAACAAAACATCTTTCACGGTCCCTAACCCCCTAAACCTTAAGTACTGATATATTCGTAATACGCCATACCCCCCCAACTTAAGTAAAATCCCAGCCAAAACTATAGAACCGGCCACAGGGGCCTCAACATGGGCCTTAGGTAACCATAAATGCACCGAAAATATAGGAAGTTTAACTAAAAAAGCAGCTAAACCTGTGAAAAACACCACCCTAGCCAGCCCTGAATGCCCTCACATAGCGCTAGATCCGGCACATCTTCTCAAAACACCCCTCAAAACAAAATCCCCCCTGCCACTCACTTCCACGCTCAATAAAATCAAAGCTAATAAAGGTAAAGAAGCCGTGATAGTATACAATATTATATATGTCCCAGCCTGAAGCCGCTCAGGCTGATACCCCCACCCTAAAATAAGAAACAGAGTCGGAACTAAAGAAGCCTCAAAAAAAACATAAAACCAGATTACATTAGCGCAGAAAAAAGTTATTACTAAAATCAGGTTCAAAACACAAATATATAAAGTAAAAACATTATATTGATTACATTTAATCTTCACTGCCTGGCTTGCCACAACCATTATCGCAGAAATTCACCAAGTGAGAACAACTAAAGAAAACCTCAATCCATCCCCCGCCAACCACAAAGAAGTTGAACTAAACCTGAGGCCCCCCGACCACAACCTAAGCACGGATAAGAAACTTCCGATAACCAATCCCCACAAACGATAATATCACGCAAGACAACTAAACCTACTAACAAACAAAGATACATTTAAAAAAATCAACCCTAACACTTATGGAAATTAAATCTATGCACGTAATCATTACCGTGTGTACGAATAAGAGAAACCAAAATAGCCAACCCTAATCTCGCCTCACAAGCCCCTATAGTAATTAAAATTAAACATATTTGCCCCTCAAAATTAAAGCCTCCTGAGACACCAATTAACAAAACAAATAGGCTTAATGTTAACGCCTCCAGTCTCAATAAAGCCCTCAACAAGTGCTTATACTGAAGACACAAAGTTACTACCGAAATCACAACCCCTATTGTTGAAGCCAGAAACAATCCAGAAACTTTTATCATATCTCCCAAACAACATATAACTTAAATATAAGCAGCGAGAAAGACCGTACTTTCAACCTTCGACTTACAAGACCAACGCTAAATTTAGCTTTCGCAGCACAAACCATTAAGTGAATCGAACACTTCCACTTTATTTTCAAGACAAAATTCATCCCAGACAAATGGTCAACAATTAACTATAGCTTTAGAAAGACATAATGTCGTCCCACATTATCTGAACCAAAGGGTTTACTAAATAATATAAAAAATATAATACAGTAAATACCTGACCAATCCCCTCATAAGGCGCTTCAACAGGACAGGCCCCAATCCAAGTCAAAATCCCCAAAATCCCCACTAAACATCAAAACAAAACCTGATTAATAGGGTAAAATCTCATTGACCGCCCTTTACCTAAATGACTAATCGGCACAACAAATAAAATCACCACAGATATAACAAGAGCAATCACTCCACCAAGCTTATTAGGAATAGACCGTAAGATAGCGTATGCAAACAAAAAATACCACTCGGGCTGAATGTGCACAGGAGTAACTAAAGGGTTTGCTGGAATAAAATTTTCCGGGTCCCCCAATAAAAAGGGAGAAAACAAAACCAACAACCTCAATAAAAACAAAACAACTAAAAATCCGACCAAATCTTTGTAGGTATGGTAAGGGTGAAAGGGCACTTTATCCCTGTCCCTATTAATCCCCAAAGGATTATTTGACCCAGACTCATGCAAAAACAATAAATGTAATACAGCCAAACCAAGAATTGTAAACGGTAATAGGAAGTGTAACCTGAAAAAACGAGTTAAAGTTGCATTATCAACAGCAAACCCTCCCCACAACCACTGTACCAGATCTACCCCAACATAAGGAATAGCAGAAAAAAGATTAGTAATAACAGTAGCGCCCCAAAAAGACATTTGCCCCCAGGGGAGAACATACCCCAAAAAAGCAGTAGCCATCGTTAATAACAATAGTACTACACCAGTATTTCAAGTAAAAATATTAACATAAGATCCGTAATATATACCACGACCAATATGAAAATAAATACAAATAAAAAACCAAGAACCCCCATTAGCGTGAATCGCACGAAAAAGCCACCCATAATTAACATCCCGCGAAATATGAGACACAGAAGCAAAAGCCAGATCCACATGAGCCGTGTAATGTATAGATAAAAATAAACCGGTAACAATTTGGATGCCCAAGCATAAGCCAAGAAGAGAACCAAAATTCCACCACACAAAAAAATTTAAAGGAGTAGGAAGATCAATTAAAGAACCGTTAACGATTTTTAAAACCGGGTGCAATTTCCGAATAGGTCTGTGCATAGCTCCCGATCCACTATACTACTTAAGCCTAGAATGAGATCGAAGGGGCCCCTGCTGATAATAACAAATCTTGACAACAGCCAAAAGAGCAATTAACAACACAGTCCCCAAAACAATAATTAAACTGATTCTCCTAGGGCTCACCAATGCACCTCCAGCACAAACACTACTTTTAAGCCACTCAATTTCACTACCTAACCCCAGGTGATTGTGGCTAATAAACGACACAGATAAAGGCCCCCCCCTAGAAAAATAGGCCAATACAAAAAGATACAAAACCACAAAACGCACTACTGATTTAGCCCTAGAAAAAAAATTATTAGGAGCCAAAGCAGACACATAAGCAAATATAACCAAAAGGCCCCCCACAAAAATTAAAAATAATACAAATCCATATCAAGAAGACACACTTACCCCAATTAATAAGCAAAACATTACTCTCAACCCTATAATACACGCACCCAACCTTAGAGGCTGAAGCATTCTTATTATTAGGAACAACAAAGAAACACAAAATCTCAAAATAACTAAAACACTCATCCATCAAGAGATGGGACTATCACCCAATCTCTGGCTTCCAATGCCAGCATTTTAATTAAACTACCGTCCTGAACACATTGTATAATAATTTAAATACAGTAAATTATCAATATCACTCCAACCACAAAAACCAAACCCCCCAAAGAAACCGGTAAAAACGATTTTCACGTCAAACCCATTAACAAATCATACCGAAAACGCGGTAGAGTTGCACGAACTCAAATAAAAGCAAAAGCAAAAAAAAGAGCCTTAGCACTTATAACTAAATCCAAATCACAAAAAAACAAATTACCGCCGCCAAAGAAAACTACAGCAGTTAGTAACCTTATTACCAAAATATTACCGTACTCAGCCATAAAAATCAAAGCAAAACCGCCGGCCCCATATTCAATATTAAAACCAGACACTAACTCAGACTCTCCTTCGGCAAAATCAAAAGGTGCTCGATTTGTCTCAGCTACGCAAGAAACAAACCACACTAAAGCAATAGGCCTGAGTAAAAAAACCAATCAAATACCACCATACATCCCGCTAATTTCAAGAACCCTGAACCTCCTACAAACAAATAAAGCAAATAGCAAGATAAGGGCTAGCCTCACCTCATAAGAAATAGTTTGCGCCACAGCACGAATAGCCCCCAACAAAGCATACTTAGAATTAGATGCTCACCCGGCCAACAAAGTACCATAGACATTTAAACTAGACACACAAAGAAAAAATAAAACACCCCATAAAAAGTAACCCCCTGAATTACTAGACGGATATAGCTGCCATAATAATAAAGCCAGCACCAGCCTCAAAACAGGAGCTAAAAAATAAGGAGACTGATTAGCCATAGTGGGCTTAGTCAACTCCTTAGTAAAAAGCTTAGCGGCATCCGCTAAAGGCTGGGGAAGACCGCCTAAGCCAACCTTATTAGGGCCCTTCCGAATCTGAAAATACCCAAGTCCCTTACGCTCCAATAAAGTAAAAAATGCCACCCCCAATAAAATACAAATATAAGTTAGTAAATTACATAACAAAAACCTAAGAGCCATCTACTAAGAAGAAAACTTTAATTTCTATATTTAGGGCTTAAACCTAATGCACTAATCTGCCACCTCAGCCAATTATTAAGTAGAGGATTTTCACCTATTTCTGCTGATCCTAAGTCAGCTACATAAATCTGCCAACTCAACCAATAACATAAATCGTTTCATTTTTATTACTTAACAACCCACTTAGATATTTTCATTTAAATATAAAAATTTTATTTTAACAACGGTCCTTTCGTACTAGTCAAAAATAAGTCATATAGTTGAAGATAGAAACCAACCTGGCTCACGCCGGTCTGAACTCAGATCATGTAAGATTTTAATGGTCGAACAGACCAACCATCAAGAGCTTCTACACCCTTAGGATATCTTAGTCCAACATCGAGGTCGCAAACCCTCCTTTCGATAAGATCTCTCCAGAAAGATTACGCTGTTATCCCTGTGGTAACTTTTTCCTTTGATCAGTACAACATACTGGATCTATCACAATCTGCTGACACGCACTATTCAAGCATAAAGGAAGCTTCTTATGTTCCTCAGTCGCCCCAACTAAAGATTACTAACATAATTAATTTATAAAAATATAACACTTAGACACTCGACTAAATCATATGCTATTTCACTAAAGCTCAACAGGGTCTTCTTGTCCCTCAACCAAATCTAGGCTTCTTCACCTAAAAATTAAATTCTAAATATTCCGAAAGAGACAGCTCAGTTCTCGTCAAACCATTCATACTAGCCTCCAATTAAAAGGCAAATGATTATGCTACCTTAGCACGGTTAGGGTACCGCGGCCGTTTAACATTTAAGTCACCGGGCAGGTCCGACTCCCTATACACCTAATTAACAGAGAGCCATGTTTTTGATAAACAGGCGGAACTAATTTTTGCCGAATTCCTTAATCAGAATTTTACTACAGTCTGTGCTACAGTAATTATTTTACAACCTATTTGTTTAATTAACATCCAAAATACATTTAAACAAAACAAAAACACCTTAAATACTCATTTTCCCAGAAACAACTTAACTAAATTAATTCAGTTAAGCGAGCCAGTACAAATAAATTATCCCTAAAAAATAACTACTAATCTTAAAACACAAAGTAAACTAATCTATAAAAAACTTAAAATATAAATGGCTAACTCTAAGCCCACTAAATTTACTATAAAGTGCCCTAACTAATTTTCTTAGACCCATGAAAAAGCTTATCCTTTTCCATTTAAGCTCCAATTCACTCTCTCATTATAATACAAATAATATAATTCAGATAACCAAAAACACTAATTGAGCCAATACTTTGATATTTTTCCCAGCTAACCAGCAATCAAAGACTTCGATAAGCATTTCACCCCCATCTTCCAATCTAAGCACGACTTTGCCACGCCGACGCCACGCCAAAAGATAACTCAGTCCTTTTCGGGCACACTTCATCTAAAGAAATACCTAAAAAAACCATGATACAAAAGGTACAAGAGTTAATCTCTACTAAAATTCAACTAAACCAGATTACTTCCTTCACAGTACTAATCCTCTCTTGCGAAACAAAAAACTTCAATCACCTATACTACTAAAAACTCTTTTAGACGTTTCTTTCTTCGTTTTAATATCAAACAACATTTAAATAAACACGCAACAAATTAATTTCAAGACAGACTTCTCACAAGTCATCCCTTCAGTGTAAGTGAAAAACATTATAATTATGCTATGTCTCACGCTATCTCCTATCCCCAGAACACCTTCCGGTACACTCACTATGTTACGACTTATCTCACCTTATCAGCGAGAGCGACGGGCGATTTGTGCGCACCTCAGCACTAGTTTTCATAAAACCTCTCTACTATAAATATATTACTCCCGAGTCCACCTTCAATTTATTTATTACAAAACAAATTCCGTGTAATAAATAATTATTGTAACCCATCTCTCCCTTGCCATAAACTGCACCTTGATCTGACATCTAGAACTCAGCCCATTCACCTAAATCTAGGTTACATTAGACCTATTCCACCCGACAACTTCTCATCTCTTAAAGGTAATCTGACGACGACGGTATACAGGCTGTATCGTTAATATAAACTAACTATTCAAAACAAGGTAAGCTAAATCGTGGACCATCGATTAAAGGACAGGTTCCCCCGGAAAGAATTAAGGCACCGCCAAGTTTTTTGGGTTTTAAGCACATGCAAGCTACTAACAACATTCACTGCAGCCCGTAATACCCGAGTAAATCACAATTAATTAAAGTTTACAGGATCAATAACGGGGTATCTAATCCCGGTCTTACACTAAACTTTCGAGGCATCAAAATTAAGAAAACAAAAGACTAACCATTTCTATACAAATTTCACCTCTATAAAAAAAGCAGATTTCCAAATACACACTCTTCTAACCCCCTTTTTTACTAAATAAATCTTAACTCGATCCGTTTGTCTAACCGCGGTGGCTGGCACAAACTTTACCAGACCTTGTTAACCACTTACTGGAACAAACCTTAATTTATTAACCAATCTCCAACACTGGTGTACATAGTGAATTAAATTCAACATCATATTTAAAAAAATTATGTTACAAGTAGACCACTTATCGGGTATTTAACCTCAACACTATAATCTCCTTTTAATCTCACCGGACTTCCTAAAATACCATGTGTTTAAATATCGCTAAAGCTAAGAAATTGAACTAAAACCAAATTCTAAAAGTAACAGAAGAAATAAAATTCCATGATCGGGGTATGAACCCGACAGCTTAAACTTAGCTTATCCTGCCAACATGCCCTTGTAAGAGAAGGCTTCTCCTCCGTAAAAAGAGCTACAATCTTTCACCTAATCTCGGCCACCTTACAAACATCCCAGCAAATAATGCACCTTTAAATTTGCAGTTTAACGTTGTTATATCAACTACGAGACGCAGAATTTGAAGGCTACACCTCCATGTAAAGCTTTGAAGGCTTCGAGTTTACATTAACCTAAAATTCTTTACAGGGAAAAGAATCGAACTTTCCCTATAGAGATCAAAACTCTATGTACTCCCTATACTACCCCATATATGAAAACAATACTTACTTTAAGATTACTTAAACCTATTACTTGGAAGGCAATTATACAATATTATACTTAGTAAGCTATTTTTAGTAATAATAAAACTACTCTTTTAGAACGAAAATCTAATGTGCATATTACACCATAAAAACTAACTTTCTTCTTATTAACAATTTTTTTGTTTATGTAAACACAAAATATAATAAATAGACATATTCTATAGCAAATAGTTAATTTATACACATACCCTATATACATACACCCATATACACACATATATATATGTACATATATATACATATATATATATATATCTATATGTACATCCTATACTAAACTATTTGTTTACTTTCCCGCGGCCAGCTGCTATACGAAAACTTAAATAATATAATATAAAATAAACAGTTTATTTCTAAAAAAAGAAAAGACACATAACTTGTAATTTTTTTTCTATTTTTAGCCAAAAATCACTCACTTGAACGAGGTTTTAGTACATTTTAGCTTTTTCTTTTTTTTTTTTTTTTTGTCATCAAAAAATCGCCCCTACGAAATCTACCTTCTCAATTTTTCCGTTTTTTAGAAAAACAAGAAAAAAAGATGCTTGCAATTTTGGCACAAAAAAAATTTTTATATGACCCGAAACCCATTTCATTTAGTGGAGTTTAGCCCATGACCTCTAACATGCTCAATAGGTGCCCTCTTTTTAACGGGAGGACTGGTAGGATGGTTCCACGGCTACACCTACCTTTTACCTATCACAGGAGTACTCCTAATTGTAGTATCCTTATTTCAATGATGACGTGACATTATTCGTGAATCAACCTACCAAGGATTCCATACTGAAAAAGTTGTTGCAGGACTCCGCCTAGGTATGGTACTGTTTATTTTATCCGAAGTCTGTTTTTTCTTCGCGTTCTTCTGAGCTTATTTCCACAGAAGATTGGCCCCATCCCCTGACCTCGGTTCCTGCTGACCCCCTACAGGCATCACACCACTAAACCCGTTCCAAGTACCCCTTCTTAATACAGCCGTATTACTTGCTTCTGGGGTCACCGTAACATGAGCTCATCACGGACTCATACAAAGAGACAAATCAACAAGGATTCAAGGGCTTATCGCCACAGTAGTTTTAGGGGTTTACTTCACAGCCCTTCAGGCAGGAGAATATTATGAAGCCCCGTTCACTATCGCCGATAGAGCTTACGGGTCTACATTCTTTGTCGCAACAGGATTCCACGGACTGCACGTATTAATTGGAACTACTTTCCTCTTGATCTCTCTATGACGAACAAGCGTAGACCACTTCTCCTCAGGCCACCACTTTGGATTTGAGGCAGCAGCCTGATATTGACATTTTGTAGACGTAGTCTGACTCTTTCTATACCTCTCTATCTACTGATGAGGTTACTAATTTCTACTCTTAATCAAGAATAAAATTATTGCCGCTCATTTTAGGTGGCCGAGATTTAAGCATTAGACTTTTAATCTAACAACGATATTTAAATATCCCTGGCATTGTACTTTAATTTAAAAGAACTGGCTTGCACTCAGTCAATGAAGTGTAAAACTTCCGAGGCCACAGCAGAAATTGAGAAATTCATACACGGTTTCGGCCCGTATCTTGGCGGTGAAAGTCCCCCTCTGCTATATTTGGATGGAAGCCAATATTTGGCGCCTAGCTGTTAATTAGGAGTTTGTAGACTTCCTACCCATTCAGCGGTGATGTGCCGGATAAAACGGGATGCGTTGATGGCGCATAATATGAGACTTTCTCTCCCTCACCCCGCGATGCTCGGATCTTTACTCTCCTCACTGCTGGCAGTGGTAATTGCCGCTGTGGTTATAGGCTTAGCTTGAATTTTAGCAAAACGCTCAGTCACAGATCGTGAAAAGAGCTCCCCTTTCGAGTGCGGGTTCGATCCGATGGGGTCCGCCCGTCTGCCTTTCTCCTTACGATTCTTCTTACTGGCTGTAATTTTCCTTATTTTTGACGTGGAAATCGTTCTCCTATTCCCTCCTGTAATTAAAATATCAAGGAGATTTAATGTCCTTACTCTCATCGGCCTCATGACATTCTTATTTATCCTTCTCCTAGGCTTGTTCCATGAGTGAAATGAGGGCTCTTTGGATTGGATGGCCTAGTTTGTTTACGTGCCTTAGCTATCTCTACAAGAAGGAACAGGAAATAAAGCACAGCTGCTAACTATGCTTTGGGCGGCTCGATTCCGTCCTCCTTCTTAACATGTTTTCAATTATGCCCTTCGGTTTTTTATTTTTGTTTGTGCTCATGTTCGGGAGAATTCTGTCCCTATCTTCGCTTCACTGGCTCCCCATCTGGGCCGGACTAGAAATTAACTTAATGGGGTTTATTCCTATTTTAGTTTATAGGGGGATATCCCGAGAAGCTGAATCTGGAATGAAGTATTTCATTGCACAGGCCCTAGGATCCGGGATAATTATAGCGGGGAGCCTTACCTCATTCGGGCTGCTACTCACCTGAGAAATGCAGCCCACAATAAACTCCTCTCTCGGGATTCTACTTTTAGCCGTTGGATTAATACTAAAACTAGGGAGGTTCCCGTTCCATTTTTGACTCCCGAGAGTAATAGCCGGGATCTCTTGGATAAGGTGCCTACTGTTAGCGTCTTGACAAAAGTTAGCCCCACTATTCCTGCTCTCTGGGGTGTCCCAAGTCTGGTGCCCAACTAAACCGGGTCTCGCAGTCATAATTCTTTTATCTGCCGGAATATCTGGCTTAGTGGGGGGAATTGGTGGACTTAATCAAACCCAAATCCGAGCGCTATTAGCATACTCATCAATTGGCCATATCGGTTGAATATTAATGTGTGTCACCCTGAGTCAGAGTGTTCTTAAAACTTATTTCCTTATTTATTTTATTATCTCTGTGTGTATTTTTGCCGCTCTCTGGCACTCTGAGAAAGGCCTCTATGTACAAGCTGCTGTCTCGAAACCAGAGGCGTCACCGGGAACCAACGCAATATTGACGTTCTTACTTCTTTCATTGGGCGGCATGCCGCCCCTCTTAGGGTTTTTAGGTAAGTGGCTAGCTATCTGATCTGCGTCGACCTCAAGCTCCATCCTCCTTGTTATCCCACTACTTACAGGATCTTTAGTCAGCCTATTTTATTATCTTGCCCTGCTATTCTCATTAACCCTCTTATCAGGAACAGGGTTAAACACTAAATCCGCTATCACTTCTCAGCCTTCATACTCATTAAACCTAAAAAACAACTTAATTACTTGGCCCCTCCACCTACACACCTATTGACCTACCCCTTTGAACCTAATAAAACTAAGCGTCCCCGCACCCACTACTCTAATCCTAATCCTACTGCTAAATTTATTCGGAGGACTTCTTCTTATATCTTCCTTACCGATCTCAGATTTTCTATAAATTAAAACCCTTTAAGCCGGCCAGCCACCACCTAAGGCCA